CAAAAGTATGTAAACTATAAAAACGAGTCAACGTAGATTGTCCTACACTAGCACTTCCCCGTAATAACTCTACCAAGGGCGATCCTATTACAGGAATAGCTTCCGGCACGCCTGTTACAATTTTGACTGCCCAATAACCAATTTGGTCCCAAGGTAAGGAATAACCAGTTACACCAAAAGATGCTGTCAATACAGCAAGAACTACGCCTGTAACCCAAGTCAATTCGCGAGGTTTTTTAAAACCACCAGTGAGATACACACGAAATACGTGCAGGATCATCATTAAAACCATCATACTTGCCGACCATCGATGAACTGATCGGATTAACCAACCAAAGTTCGCTTCAGTCATTATATATTGAACAGAAGCAAAAGCCTCAGTAACGGTTGGACGGTAATAAAAAGTCATAGCAAACCCCGTAGCTACTTGTACTAAAAAACAAGTAAGCGTAATTCCTCCTAAACAATAAAATATGTTAACATGAGGAGGAACATATTTACTAGTTATATCATCTGCAATCGCCTGAATCTCGAGACGTTCTTCAAACCAATCATAGACTTTATTGAGATAGGTAAACCAGAAGGACCCCCCTCCAAGAACCGTATATGAGAATTTCATCTCGTACGGCTCAAAACGAACCACCAAAATACTAGTTCAAACAAATATGTGTAATAGAAAAACTTCTTAATCCTATGATTCAAGAGTTTTTTTGACCATACGAAAAAAGAAAAATTCGAAAACTCTTCTCTTCTTTGTGGTTATAATATCAAAATATCAAGTCGGCTCATTCCCTTTTTGGTGTTGATTGTTAGGGGCCTCTTGAATCTTCTATTTACCCATTTTTTTTATTTGATTTAGTATTTATTTTTATGTAATATATTTGTATGGAATGTAGCCTTATTATTTTATTGTTTTCTTTATTTTTGATAGGAATTTTCTTGTTACAATCCTAGAAACCGATTGAAACCTCAGATTCGTACTAGAACCACGATGATTTTTTTAATAAAACTTTCAAACTAAGCCCAAAGATTCTCTGAGTAAGAACCGTTGTATCATCACTTATTCAATCAATAAATAGAATCAGCAAAAATCCAAAGAAAGGTTTCTCCTTTGATCAAACATAGATAAAGAGTTTGAAAGAAGAAAAATCTTTCAATTTATACCTTCTAACTCTTTGAAATTTTTTGGAGTCCGATCACGGGATCTGAATATTCAGTATGAATCATAGTTCTATAATCTATTTCATATATTTCGTGCTACAGATACTATAATAAAAAATACCTGACGAGGTATAAAAGCATCTCTATCAAGACGACAGACCCACTCTCTGTACTATCATATAGGATCAATTCTAACAAGTCGCACACTCATATTCCAGAAATACAGAAATAAATTTCACGATCGAACTATGAAAATAGAATATAGAATACAAAATCCGAGAGAAAAATGTTTCATTTTGTATTCAAAAGCTAGGCCTTATTGTTTTTTATAAATCTAATTCATTGAAATTCCATCTAGTAAAACGGAAGAATTATAAATCTCCAAAATAATAGATAGGAATACTGCAAATAGAGCCATTGCGATACCCATTAAAGGAGTGGTTCCCCATCCAGGGGCTACTTTACCATATTCGGAATTCAATGGTTTCAATAAATCCCCTACAACAGTTCGTCTTGGACCAGATCGAGAACTACCCTCCACGCTTTGTGTAGCCATAAATTGAATCCTATTTGTATTAATTGAGATCTGTTGACTTTGTATACCATTCCGTTGTAAATAAATGATCTTATCATAGATCCATTGGGGTCTTGAAATCATATAATAATGGAAACAGCAACCCTAGTCGCCATCTCTATATCTGGTTTACTTGTAAGTTTTACTGGGTATGCCTTATATACTGCTTTTGGGCAACCCTCTCAACAACTAAGAGATCCATTCGAGGAACACGGGGACTAAAAGAGGTAAAGAACCTCCTAATACTGGGAGGTTCTTTACCTCTTTACTTCAATTAAGATATTAAAAAATCATTTTACCTTTTTAGTTTGAATTTTAGGCGGTTCTCGAAAAAAAATAGCGAAAAAAATTATTCCTAAAGTTGACACTAAAAGGAATGTATAAACCAATGCTTCCATAAATTCAATCGTGGTTTACAATTATAGCTTTCATACCTGTTTATTTTGGAGCGTCTCCTGGATAAAAAAAGACCAAAATTCAAAGTAAAGTAAAGGGTGACGATTCAAATTAAGATATCTACATACCCTATCTAAAATCACAAAAATAAAATAGAGGCCAAAACTAAGAAATCAAAGATTGTATCAAACTACTTGTCTTTTTGTAGTCGGATCTCCAAGTTTTTGGAATGCACCAAATTCCACTTGAGCATCTAAATCTGGATCAATCCCAGCAAAAACATCCCTGAACAAAGTTCGAGCACCATGCCAAATGTGTCCGAAGAAAAAGAGCAGAGCGAACGAAGCATGTCCAAAAGTAAACCAACCCCTTGGACTGCTACGAAAAACACCATCGGATTTCAACGTAGCACGATCTAATTCAAAAATTTCGCCTAATTGAGCGCGTCGAGCATATTTTTTGACAGTAGCAGGATCACTATAACTGACTCCATTTAGTTCACCACCATAGAACTCAACAGTTACACCCACTTGTTCGACACTATACTTCGACTCTGCCCTTCGAAAAGGAACATCAGCTCTAACAATTCCATCTCCGTCTACCAAAACAACTGGAAATGTTTCAAAAAAAGTAGGCATACGGCGTACAAAAAGTTCACGCCCTTCTTTATCTCTAAAGATAGGATGTCCTAACCATCCAACAGCTATTCCATCCCCGTTGTCCATCGAACCCGCTCTGAACAATCCACCCTTTGCAGGATTATTGCCAATGTAATCATAAAAAGTTAATTTTTCGGGAATTTTAGACCAAGCTTCGGATAAATTTTGATTTTCGGCTAACCCGGCACTAACTCTTCGATATATTTCTTGCTGGAAGTATCCTTGATCCCATTGATAACGAGTGGGACCAAATAATTCAATCGGGGTAGTTGCTGAACCATACCACATAGTTCCAGCAACAACAAACGCTGCAAAAAAGACAGCAGCGATGCTACTGGAAAGGACAGTTTCAATATTTCCCATACGTAATCCTTTGTATAAACGTTGGGGCGGACGGACACTAAGATGAAATAGGCCCGCCAATATGCCCAATGTCCCCGCTGCAATATGATGAGAAGCTATTCCTCCCGGAACAAAGGGATCAAAACCTTCCACACCCCATGCTGGACTTACTGGTTGTACCTTTCCAGTTAATCCATAAGGATCGGAGACCCATATTCCAGGACCATACAATCCAGTTACATGAAAAGCGCCAAACCCAAAGCAAGCTACTCCTGAGAGAAATAAATGAATTCCAAAGATCTTGGGCAAATCCAACGACGGTTTTCCTGTACGCTCATCAAAAAATATTTCTAGATCCCAATACACCCAATGCCAAATAGCTGCTAAGAAACACAAGCCAGAAAACACAATATGCGCCCCAGCCACACCTTCATAACTCCAAATACCCGGATTGTTTATAGTTCCTCCTGTGATATTCCAACCACCCCACGAATTGGTTATGCCTAAACGAGTCATGAAGGGTATAACGAACATACCTTGTCTCCACATCGGATCGAGAACGGGGTCAGAGGGATCAAAAACTGCTAATTCATATAGAGCCATCGAACCGGCCCAACCAGCAACCAACGCTGTATGCATTATATGGACAGACAGCAAACGACCGGGATCATTCAATACGACAGTATGAACACGATACCAAGGTAAACCCATGGAAATACCCCTTTATTCACGAAAAAAAAACACTATGTAACTTTATTGCACTGGAAAAACTATGTTATGGATCTCCCTTTTTAAGTGGAGAAAAAATTACTATTTTTTTTTTCTATTCTTTTTTTAGTATTTTAGTAATAATATAACAAGTCTGTTTGTAGGAACAAAAAAAGAGAAGCAAATCTATTTTATACCCGATAAGTACCAATACGCAACGGGTAGCTGACTCCATTTTATATGAGCGAACACAGAGAGATTTGTTCATCATTCAAAGGACTTATTCGTAATAATTTGACTCTATTGGTTTTGTCTTCCTTTATTATATATATATATTTTCTATTTTTTAGAAATAGAAATCCACGCATAAAATAGTACAAAATATTACTAAAATAGTAATAAATTATAAAAAAAGATTAATAATTTATAAAAGTCAATATTCTTAAAACAAAAAATTCATTGTTACGTTTTCATATCAAAGTGAAATAGAGTACTTAATTTTTTTTCTTTCATTTAATGCCTATTGGTGTTCCAAAAGTCCCTTTTCGACATCCGGGAGAAGACGATTCACTTTGGATTGACTTATAGTGCGACTTGTCAGATATATTGGGTCATACGGAATTACCCCGTTCTCTCACCCGATTGAGATATCCCTCTGTTTCGCCCAAGAAAAATTGATTAAATCATCAAAAAATTGGAGCGTGAAGTGCAATCAAGTTCAATTAGATCTATGCTTTTGAGGTACTCAAATTAATATTATCAATTAGAATAATTTATGGTTGCCTTGTTTAGACCAACAAAATGAAGTATTCAGACTCCGTTTAAAAAACCCAATTGGTAATATATCTATTATGATTATTACTTGTATCATATTCTATATTAGCAATTTGTTTATAAATTTTTATTTGATTCGAACTGAAAATCATATTCAGTCAAATAAAATAATATAATGAATACGTCAAATATTTGACAGAAACCTCAAATGAATTAAAAAAAAAGAAGTTCTAACAAAAAGACGCGGTATTAAAGCATTTGCCCTATATGTGCAAATAAAAATCGGGCAGACCTTTACTCGGAGTAGAGCACAAACCTAAAAAAATTGAAGAAGCCCACTCAGGAACAAGAGAATGCCATCGTGATTTGAATTCAATCACAATGAACGAATATATCAATAAGAAGTTAATTTGATAAGTTTAATTAATTTTTTTATTAAGTAAACGCGTCAAAACCCATCTTTCTTAAAAAATAGAAGAAAAGCCCCCTCTCATTCAAAATAAAGGTTAAAAGGTACTCAGTATTAAAAAAAGGAGGGCTGGAATCTAAACATTGATTCTTTATTTTGGTGATTTTTTGTGAACCGTATGCATCAAAAGGTGCATGTACGGTTTCTAGAGGATAGAATTTTATCCTAATCAACCGACTTTATCGAGAAAGATTACTTTTTTTAGGTCAAGGTGTTGATAGTGAAATCTCGAATCAACTTATTGGTCTTATGGTATATCTCAGTATAGAGAGCGAGACCAAAGATTTGTATTTGTTTATAAACTCTCCTGGCGGATGGGTAATACCCGGAGTAGCTATTTATGATACTATGCAATTTGTGCGACCAGATGTACAAACAGTATGCATGGGATTAGCTGCTTCAATGGGATCTTTTATTCTGGTTGGAGGAAAAATTACCAAACGTTTAGCATTCCCTCATGCTTGGCGCCAATGGGTTTTTATTTGAAAGAAAAAAACTATGCCTTCGCCATATGAAATAGAAATATTAAGTAATAATAGCATGGCATTTCGAATTCGATATAGATATAAGAAATTTTTTTTAAACATTAGATTATGTATCGAAAGAGTCGTATGGGATATTAAGGGTATTTCTGATTTTATTCTATCAGGGACCTCTTTCAGCGTCACAAACATTTTTGTTTTCACACCGAAGGGCTCTTAACACTATTTATGTTATGAAAGAGTACAAAAAAAAGATTCTATTATTCTTTTTTTTTCAAATAAAAAAAAGAAACTTTGGGATTGCTAAATCACTAATAAAATAAAGCAACGGGACCACCATAGTATTTTTGCTTTTTACCTCTTCCAAAAGAAAGGGTGGTTATTGGATCATTTACTGATTTAAGCCTAGATTTTTTTTCGCTGAAAGGTAAAATAAAAGTGAATTCTAATGTGAAGCCGTATGCAATACACAAACAATAACAATGCATGTACGGTTCTTCAATTCTATCGTCTTTTCTTATTCTTTTTTATCTCTTCCCGGCACCGTCTTACTTATTACATTTCTATTATTTTTTATATTCTAAGAGATAGAATAAACCCTTTGTTCTTATATAATCAGGGTAATGATTCATCAACCTATTGCTGGTTTTTATCAGGCACAAATAGCCGAATTTGTCCTGGAAGCAGAAGAACTACTGAAACTGCGTGAAATGATCACAAGGATTTATGCACAAAGAACGGGAAAACCCTTATGGGTTGTATCCGAAGACATGGAAAGAGATGTTTTTATGTCAGCAACAGAAGCCCAAGCTCATGGAATTGTTGATCTTGTAGCAGTTGCATAAGAAATAACAGGAATTTCATGCAAATCGCGATTTGATATTTTTTTCTTACCGGTACCGGAATTAAAAAATTAATATTATAGTATTTATTTAATTAATAATTACTAGTAATTAATTAGAATATTTATTACTAATATTCTATTAGTAGAAAAAAAAAATTCAGAATCATACGGTTACGATCGATCTAAACCAGCCCATTATGCATACGATTCAAGATGCCAACTATTAAACAACTTATTAGAAACACAAGACAGCCAATTAGAAATGTTACCAAATCCCCCGCTCTTGGGGGATGCCCTCAGCGCCGAGGAACATGTACTAGGGTGTATGTGCGACTTGTTTAGATCATCAACTTGGACAAAAGAAAAAGAAAGGAAAAATTTTTCTGCTATCTGTGTCAGTACGGATGAATAGGATAGAATAAAAGAAAGAATGCCCTTCATTATCAAAAAAAAAAAAAGATCTATCCGATTCGTCTATTGTGTATCAAATTTATGGTTTCATTGGTGCAAATTAAATCACCTCAATTTTCAATTTAAAAGAAGAAAGAATTTCCCATTGGTAACAAATGATTATCCATTAAGCAGGGAAAATCTTATTAAAAGTTCAAAAAAGGCTGAAAATTTATGCCCCTACTCTTGCAAGAGCGGACTAAGAAGGTCAACGAATTAGCTAATCCTCATAATTAAATACCGTTACTATATAGATAGATTTCCTTGTGAAAGACCTATTACTGGATAATTCATAGGTAGAGCAAAAGAATGTGAACTGTACACGTTAACAATAGCATTGATTAAATGATTAAATGCAGGAGGGGGCTCCGGTGTATAGAGAAGACCTCACCGTTTAAGAAATAACCATAGAAACGATGGAACCCACTATTTATTTATCTATTTCTATTTATTGCTTATTTTTAGTTATTCTATTTTTGTTTGTCTTTAAGACTTAATATCAATACAGTTTCTTATTCTTATTTCGAGATGAAATGTCTCAAAAAAAAAGAAAAAGAAAAAATCGTGGTTGGGAAGGTTATAGTAGCAAAAGCCTTTGGAATTATTATTTTATACATTGGAAAAATCCGTTTTGTTATTCTAGATAAAGGGGAAAAAGAATAACTGAAAGAAACGAAACCGATTAGTTATTCATCAAAGTTTCGTGTATTCAATGACCAGAATTCGACGAGGATATATAGCCCGGAGACGTAGAACAAAAATTCGTTTATTCGTATCAAGCTTTCGCGGGGCTCATTCAAGACTTACTCGAAGTATTACTCAACAAAAAATAAGAGCTTTGGTTTCGTCCCATCGGGATAGAGATAAACAGAAAAGAAATTTTCGTCGTTTGTGGGTCACTCGGATAAATGCAGTAATTCGCGGAAATAAGGTATCCTATAGTTATAGTAGATTAATAAATAATCTGTACAAAAGACAATTGATTCTTAATCGTAAAATACTTGCACAAATAGCTATATTAAATAGGAATTGTCTTTATACGATTTCCAATGACATTAGAAAATAAGGAAATTGGAAGGAATCCATAGAATTTTTTACACGGAATTGAATTTCTTGAAAATGAATTCCGGGAAGGTAGAATAGAAATTCGTACGATAAAATATGATGATAATATGATCAAGTAAAGTAGTCAAACTAAACAAAACATTCAATAAAAAAAACAAAAAAACATTTCTTCTCCCCCAAGTCGTTTTTTTGTTTCTTACGACACGAAAATAAATTTGTGATTTTCAGATTTTTTGAACAAAACTTCAATCTATGGTTGAATTCGAATTGGAATTTTGATCAAATTTCAATTTGAGTAAGCCTATTTTTTTGCTGGTTATAAGATCAGTAGTTAGAGTGCCCAACTCGCTTTTTTTCAAATTGTTTTTCATTATTAACAAAAGGTAACAAAGATAAAATACGAGCTTGTTTTATAGCAATAGTAATTAATCGTTGTTGTTTTAAACTCAATCTATTCACCCGTCTAGATAATATTTTTCCTTGTTCACTAATAAATCGACTAATTAAACTCATGTTTCTATAATCAATTCGATCCCCCGATTGGATCGGGGGCAAACGCCTACGAAAAGATCGCTTGGACTTAGGGAAAAGTCGTTTGGATTTATCCATGGTTTGTTTATTCCTTATTTCAAAATTTCAAAAATCCTATTTCGTTCAATTGCAATTGGATCAAAAATGATTTCGAATTCAGAAATAGGATTTTTTTGTTTATTTTATATTTAATAGTTAGAGTATTGAATATTGAATATATATTGAATATTTTTTTTATCTTTTATATATATTTCATTATATTTATATTTTATCTTTTATATATATTTAATTATATTTCTATATAGTTAATTATATATATATTAAATAATAAATAATTATATATTGAATATATTTTTTTTATCTTATATATATATTTAATTATATATTGAAATATTGAATATTTTTTTTTATTCTATTCAATTTTAATTAACTATTTAATTAAATAATTAAAATAATTAATATTTAATTATTTATTATTTTAATTAAATAATATTCTATTTAATAGAATATTTTAATAGACTCTATTCCTATTCAATTTCAATCGAATATATTTCTCTATATATTTAATATATCTCGTTAAAATAAAACCTATTTATATAGAATTAGATGGAATTCGAATTTCGACTCTATATTACTATAATATATTATAGGATAATATATTCTATATAGTAAGGTAAGATATTAAGATATTATATATTCGATAAGATTCTATACTCTATTATTATATTCTCTACCTATTCTCTACTCTATTATTATATTACTATATTATTATATATAATATGTTCTTTATATAAAATATGTTCTTTATATCAGTTTAATCTTCCTTTTGAAAAAGTAACACGCAAGCGATCGATTCCATCTATTTCTTTATCTCCCCGTGAATTGTATGTTTGGAACAATAGGGACAGAATTTTTTCAATTCCAATCGACTGGGCGTATTGTGCCGATTCTTTTGAGTAATATATCTTGAAATGCCTGTTGATTTCTTATTAACACTCTTTCGAACACAACCCGTACATTCTAAAATAATCCTTACTCGAACATCTTTCCCCTTGGCCATAAACCTCCTTAGGATTTTGTAATTTTTTATTCAAAAAAATCTGCTATTTTCCGATCTGAAGTGACGAAGAAAGGAAGGAAAAAGAAGGGAAGTTGCTAACTCGAAATCCAAATTATGAAAAATTTCATTGCAACTAATATAGTTCTAATTATAGTAATAATAAGTAATACAAAGATTTTAAACTCTATCTCAATTAAAAGTTTCGATGAGAATCACAGTAATTTAATTCATTTAAGCGTCTTGTAGAATACTATTGCACTAACTACTACATTTCTAGCTCACTTCTCTTATCTTAATTTTTAATTTGAATTTAATTGACGGTAATTTACTGGAAGCGCGGATCCCGAGTTCCCAGTTTTACTGAAGTTGAATCCACGTTTTTTTCTTTTCTAACTTATTCAAATTAAATAAAAAATAAAAGAGGGGAGTCGTAGGGACAGATATTTAATTAATTGTATCTCGAATCTTCTTGACCCTCTCCCCCACGCGTTGATAACTAGAATGAAAAAAAAGGCAATGTCAATCCATCTGGGAAAAAACGATTGATCTCTATCAATAGGCCTGCTAAAGACGCAAACCATAGAGTACTTATTACCGGTGCCACGGAGAGATATGTTTTTAAATCGCGCATTTTGTTTTGAATCCTCCTTCTTTATTGTTTATTATTGTAATAACTACTCTTTTTTTTTATTCTAATACATAATGATAATAGATATAGAATCCGATTCTATGTAATTCAAGTCAACTTGGATTTGTTTTGTACGCGGAATCTCTAATTCAAATTAAAATAAAATGTACAACAATTTTATATCCTTTTCTTAAAAAAAGATGCCCCTCCTTTTTCTTTTTCGCGAGCATTGAGGAAATTTGCCTACGTTTCTTATTATATAATATAGGATATCAGATCAAAAAGAAAAAAAAAAATAATGTATATGAATGGAAAAACTGAAATAAAGTATGTGTATGTGGAAAACAAAACGGGTATTATTTACAATAACATTATAAATAAATTACCAAAGGGATGTAGCGCAGCTTGGTAGCGCGTTTGTTTTGGGTACAAAATGTCACGGGTTCAAATCCTGTCATCCCTATTTATTACTTCGTCTCTGAGCAATAACAAGGGATCAATTGAAATAAATTAAAATTGAAAATGGCACATACCCAATTTTTAATATATATAATATTCTCTATATAGAGTATAAGTATTCAAGAGTGTAGGTAAAAAAAGAAAGACTCTTTTTTACTTACAGTCTCAAGTAAAGCGCTCTTAGTTCAGTTCGGTAGAACGTGGGTCTCCAAAACCCAATGTCGTAGGTTCAAATCCTACAGAGCGTGATTCTCTTTTTGGTTTGTTATTGTTAGGTCAAAATTGATACGGAAAAATCGAAGAGCACTCTGAATTTGACCTCCTCCTTTCTTTAATTCGAAGGAGGTCAAAGAAAAGACGGTGTTAATTAATATGAATCAAAGGTCCAACTGATCACCACGTCTATATTGTAAATATGCAGTTACGAATAATCCCGCCAAAGTAATAGGAATTAACCCCAAGACAATTCCAAAGAGCAAAACTTCAATCATTTCAATTATTTTGTTTTTGAAAAAAGGTAAAAAGAGAGGTAATATTTATCCTTAAATATTAATCCTTAAATATTAATCCATATTGAACCGAAATCTCAATAACCAAGAATTGGAAACGAACATGGTAAAGAATTAGAGAATAGATAGAATACTACAAAAAATTTGTGTTTTGTTTTTATTTTTCGAAACTGTTCATTCAAGTAATTTCAAATAAGTCGTACCTTGCTCAGCCCAATAAATAGAACTGAGGTTATAGTTAAAGCTGCTAGTAGAAAACCGAAAAAACTAGTTATAGTAGGCATGAAGGAGCTAAATAAACTTTTTTATACGTATGCTTGTAAAGCAAAAGCACTTTCCTAAGTTAAATTTTTTGAAAGATAGGAGGATAAAGAAAAATACTAAATGAAAGAATAAGTTCAATTGAGAATTTTTTTATTTATTTTTCTTTATCAATCATTTATTAATCATTATCATACTAAATTTCCCACCGCACTAATAAAATACAGAGGGATAGTGGTATAGATAAAAAAGGAAATCAATTTATCATCTATACCATAGCCAATTTTAAATAGAAAACAAATATTATTAATATTCTAATAAATACTCTATATTACTATATTAGTAGAATTCGATAATTAGTTGAATATATTCTATTTCTATTAAAGTCAAATTTTATTCTATTTCTATTTTTTATTATATAAAATTATTATAGAAAATAGAAAATTATTATAGAAATTTTTTTTTTATTTTATTATATTGAATTAAAAATATTGAATTAAAAATTGAAACTCTATTTCTAGTATATTCTATTAATATAGAATTCTATTAAAATCTTAATTTTAAAAGATTTCTATTTAAAATAAAAATATTCAATTTTATTTTCAATTCTATTAATTAAATTATTAAAATGAAATTATTAATTATTAAATTAATTAACTTTGAAATTAATTAATTTAATAGTAAGTTGAATAACTTAATAACTTAATTAATAACTTAATAAGTAATAAAAACTGTGGTGTAGAGCTTCATTCAAAAAAACTTTTGTTGAATAACTACGGAAATCACTCCAAAATAAAATTACAAAATCATTTCTATTTGGATAGTTTCTTTTATTCTTTTAGTTTATGTTTATTTAGTGTCTAGTTACTATTTACTTGTATATTTGTATCAAATTTGTATGGTTTTTCGATTTTCACAAATGAAAATCGAAAAAAATAAAAGGTATTCTAGTAAAAATAGTAAAAGGTCTTATAAAGAGATCATGTGCAATTTGAATTTAACTTATTAAATTTATTACTTGATTCATTCACATAATATCTGGAATCTGGAATAAAAGAAGAAGAAAAAAAATATCACACGACCCAATCAATCAGTCGAAAAAAATCCAAATTTTATTTTGTTTTTGTA